CGCCACTCGGACTCGAACCGAGATGCTCTAGCACTGCTTCCTAAGAGCAGCGTGTCTACCGATTTCACCATAGCGGCTTGTTCGAAATCATAATAACCTATTCATATTCAATCGTCGAGATTGAAGTAGTAAATTCCTGTTTAGGAAAAGAGTCAAATCCATTAGTACAAACTCGTTTAAATAGGGTTCAATAATAGTCCTTGTCCTTATTGGTGTCAGTTATATTTAACTTAATGATAAAATTTCGTGTAGTTTATCTTCCGTTGGAATATAAATATTGTAACTAGATAGTTCTATCCCTAGATAGAGGGTAAACTATCTAGGGATAGAACAAAAAATAAAACGTCTTTTCTCACTCATTTTCTATTTCTATTTTTTTTTTTTAACAGAGCAAAACTAGAAAAAGTACCCTTTTTCTAATTTAGGAATTCTTATTTACATACCATAATATTTTCTATTGATTAGTTCAAAAGATTAGACTATGAATTATATATAACAAAAAATTAACTCATTTTTTAATAAGTTCCGATTCATATTATTGCAACGTTTGATTATTTTTTTGTTAGCACAAAAAAACTTTTTGAATTTCCGGTCGAAAGAGATTTCGATAACGAAAAAGCTTTTAATGCTGCCCAATATCCCTTCTTTTTCCAACAATTTTTACGAATACGCTTTTTTGACATAGAAGTACGTTTTTTTGGAACTGCCATTCAAAATTAAGAGATTGCTCATTGCTATAGTTGGATGTGAAAGACATCTATCTATTTTTTTTTTGAATATAATTCTTATTTACTATTCATTATCTATATCTATCTATTTATTTTCTATCTCATAAAAAAACTATGGATATGCATATGTAAAAATCACATAAATATAGTATCATTTCCCTTTTTTATTTATATTCCATACAATAGACTAGACTATCGGGACGAAAAAAGAATTCATACTAATACTAATTAGTGCTTTTATATCCTCGTATTCAAATGTATATAGCTATAGTATCCAATGTAACATAGAAATCGAATTGGTTGCACAGTTGATAAAAGAAACAATAAAAAAAAGATTCTTTGGCTTATTTTCGGCGTTCTATATTTGTAATAATTTTTAATAAAATGTATTGAAAAGTTTTAGAATAAAAAAAACTTTCATCTTTGTTTCTTTTCTATTAATGGGTCAAGCTCAAAGAGAGAATACACCTAATTTTTTCTTTTAAAATTTGAATGAAATTCGGAGTCAATCTATTAAAAGATACTGTCATTAATACAAAAAAGGAAAAAGGTATTTTAGTAATTCCTTCTTTTAATTGATGGATATCATAGCCTTTCCTATAAACATATATATATATTTTAGTGAAATAGAATGGAAGATAATAAATGAGTTCTACAATTCTAGGATTAACCCGTTAATGATTCCGAATAAACTCATTAATTTAAAATTTAATGGGTCTTTTTTTTTGCAATTCTTTATCCTTTCTCTATAGATATCCAATTTCATAAAAAGAATAGAAATTTAAATTTTCTATATCCGCCTAAATATCTTACTTAATAAGTAAGTCTTAATTTTTGATTAGTGATTAGTAACCGCGATATCAAAATCAAAAGAATTTTTTTTTGGCTAATTGTAACTTCTTGATTTAAATATTTCTTGATTTGAATATTTGAAGGATTTGTTAAAGAATCACAATAATTAAGAATATAAAATTTAGGTCTTGCATATCTTTATTTTTTCATGGACTTCGTTCGGAAGAGATAAAATCTGGCGAATCAGAAACAATTAATTAAGAATAAAAAGGTTTTTTTTATGGAGCATATATATCCATATGCATGGATCATACCTTTCGTTCCACTTCCAGTTCCTGTCTTAATAGGAGTGGGGCTTCTCCTTTTTCCGACGGCAACCAAAAAACTTCGTCGTATGTGGGCTTTTCCTAGTGTTTTATTATTAAGTATAGTGATGATTTTTTCGGCTGATCTGTCTATCCAGCAAATAAATAGTAATTCCATATATCAATATGTATGGTCTTGGACTATCAATAATGATTTTTCTTTAGAGTTCGGCCACTTGATCGACCCACTTACTTCTATTATGTTAATATTAATAACTACTGTTGGAATTATGGTTCTTATTTATAGTGATAATTATTTATCTCATGATCAAGGATATTTAAGATTTTTTGCTTATATGAGTTTTTTCAATACTTCCATGTTGGGATTAGTTACTAGTTCTAATTTGATACAAATTTATATTTTTTGGGAATTAGTAGGAATGTGTTCATATCTATTAATAGGTTTTTGGTTCACACGACCTATTGCAGCAAATGCTTGTCAAAAAGCTTTTGTAACTAATCGTATAGGGGATTTTGGTTTATTCTTAGGAATCTTAGGTCTTTATTGGATAACAGGCAGTTTTGAATTTAGGGATTTGTTCCAAATATTCAATAACTTGAGTTCTAATAATGAGTTAAATTTTTTATTTGTTACTTTGTGTGCTTTTCTGTTAT